CGACGCCTTTCAGCCCCATTCCGAAATTTTTGGCGCATTTTTATTTTTCTTTTTGATCTCTTCTTCGGAAAGCATAAAGAATATCTGATATAACTTCAGGACTTTAATATTAAATTTGGCGATGCATTAATTAAAGTTTCCTTAATTATACTTAATGCATCGCCGAGTTGATATTCTCATTGATAGAATCAGAATATGGAGCGGGTAGCGGGAATCGAACCCGCATCGTTAGCTTGGAAGGCTAGGGGTTCTAGTCGACGTCGATTCATACTTTTTAACGCCGCTAATTCAAAACCGAACATGAAACTTTGGGGTCATTCGGCTCCTTTATGGACGATGGATAGATTCCCAGATAGAAGCCGCAAGCCAAATAACAAAATTCGACCCATAACATCTATGTCAGCTTTTTTGTCTGAATGAATTCAAAACAATTAGCTTTCTAGATGATCCCTCTAGAAGAGGGGGATTCTAACAATCCCCATTTTTCTAGTTACTTCGTTCTCTATTTCTATTTGAGAGAATCCTTAGGAAAAGTTTTTTGTTTCCCCCGAGCTAAAATAATAAAAAAATAGAATATAAATATGTTGATGTCTTTAGTAAACTAAAGTTATCATTTAATAGCTATGTTGCTTCAATCGAACCTATAAAAACCTAATTTGAAGATTTAGTTACGATTCGAACTAGACTTTTCTATCTTTATCCATGGATCCTTTACTTAGACTTAAAAAATTGGAAGTATGGATCCAATTCAAAAACAAAATTATGTTTCGCAATTTTATAATCCAAAATTTCAATTTCGAATTGACCCTTGGATACAAATCACGAGAACGGATATTTTTCCCCGAATCTTTTGATTTTCATTTTAGAGTGAAAGGATTCAACTTTAATCCTTTTAAGAAATAAAGTTTTTGATTGGAATATCAATGAAAATGAAGGATCCCTTAACTATTAAGGGGATTACTTGAACGAATCACACTTTTACCACTAAACTATACCCGCTACAATGGGATTATTGTATAAAAAGGGTTTTTTGTCGAACAGGAGAATCGGATGTAATCAAGATAGAACAGAAATTCAAATAATCATGAAATGAAAATTCGAAATTGGAACGTTGACGTCTTTGTCAGGAGTCCTAATGCAATTAGGAAAGGAGGAGTTATTTCGGTTAAATAACTAAATTGAAAAATTCATAAAAAAAAAACAAACTCTTTTATTGGACGAATTTTGACAGATATGGCTCAACAAAACAACTTAAGTCATAAGACAAAAAAAGAAGTGGCTTGTGAAAAAATCCCTAGTTCTTTTTTCCTTTTTTTCAGTAAAAGTCAAAGAAATGGAACTAAAAAAAAAGAAATGAAAGAATAATAAGAAATGACACTTTGATTCTAATTCTCTATCATCATAGGGATGGAAATAGTACTTCTTTTTCTTGTTCTTTGAATACAATAACAAGTATTTCATTTTTGGGTTTTCAAATCAAATCCAAAAAAAAAATTGTTTATGTTATGGTTCGCATTTTTTCTATGGTTGGCGGTATGTTTCATTAGAACAAAAAAAGTGCCTGGCTGGCTACTGACCAGGCCAGGCTGTCGAAGTGGAAATAAAAAGGGCCCCGTTGAACGAAATTAAAGAGATATTCTTTTATTTAGTTTTTTCTATTTTATCTCTTTCGAATGCTCTCTGTCTTTGAATTTTCTATAAATGATAGAAACAGAATTGCTGATACAGTGCGATCTATTTATATAATAGAATACACAAGACAATAAAAAAAATATTCTATAAGCTATATTTTCTATGAGCTATATAATCAAATTACTTTCTATATTCTCTAGAATATCGAGAGTATAGAAAGTAAAGATATAAAATAAAGCAAAGGCGGCTTTTCAAGCATTATTTTTTGTGTAATGGAACATAGTAATTATTATTTTTTTTTTTTTCAATTAGGAGAGATGGCTGAGTGGATTAAAGCGTCGGATTGCTAATCCGGTGTACGAGTTATTCGTACCGAGGGTTCGAATCCCTCTCTTTCCGTTTCGGTCGATCGCTTCGTATCTTTTTTAGCGAACACTTTTCCTTTTTATAAGAACATTTATACGACTAAAGCAAGCAACCCCTTCTTTTTTTTATTCTTCGCGTCCGGGATTACGCCCTGGATCATTAGACAGGAATCCGAAGATGAAGAGTGAAACAAAGAATATCACTACAGTGTAAACAAAGAGTTTGAGAGTAAGCATTATACAATCTCCAATAATTTTTGGGGGTAAAGGGACAAAAAATAGAGTCTATATTTTTATACGACATATCCGATTTTGACATCAAGAAATGAAGTTTTTTTAGAATTTCGATTCTATAAATAGAAAAGAGTTTTCAGAAACTCGGATAAATCATGAATTTTCTAGCCCAATATTAAAGGTTTCATCGAAAACTTACAGCGGCTTGCCAAACAAAGGCTAAGAGAAAAAATAGAACAGGTATTACTGGCATAACATCTACAATTGGATTCAAAAAAGCGTAGGCCTCGGGTAATTTGGCGAATAAAAAACTACTCGAATAAAGGGCAGAATTAAGACATATATACATTAAACGAAAGATATTAAACATAACAAACCTTTTTTTGGGGGAGAATTGGATTTTGATTGAGTTATTAATATCTTATTGATATAAGATAAAAGGGAAGAAAAGAAAGTAAGATAGACAATAAAAATACTTCTTGGAATCGAACCAATCAAAACTAAAATCCTTCTATTCTCGTGTCAGAATTGAAGAAATCATACTTTCATACAATATCTTAATTGAATTCTATGTAATGATCAATAAATTATAAAGTTTAATTTTACACCTACATGTGTCACAACCCTAAACTAAAACAATAATCGAATTTTAAGGCTTGGATTGGAATTGACAAATAACCAATACCAAAAATACTGTTTATTAGTACCAATAGAAATTGAAATGGGGCGTCGCCAAGCGGTAAGGCAACGGGTTTTGGTCCCGGTATTCGGAGGTTCGAATCCTTCCGTCCCAGGCCGGACAGAATCTGAAAATTTAGAAGGAAACAATGACTTAATCTGGGCCTTTTTGTCTTTATATCTATAAAAAAAGTCTAGCATCCCGTAAAATAAGATCTTTTTTTTTAGGATTCAGCATACCCCCAGAAAGGATTCGGGGTGGGGGTAGATAAGAGTTAGGGAGCGCTGAAAGATACCGATTGGAATATCATATCCGTGTCGGTCCAAATCTCAGTAACCCATAATCCTGTTCCACATGGAATGGATTTTCTTTGACTTTAACCTAAAAAATTAAGGTATTTTGTCTTGGGCTTTATTTAATGACTAAATGAATAATAATAATTGTAAATCTCGGGAATAATAATTGAGACGGGGATGATTCATATAGTTTATTTACATTTGAATTTTTTTTTTTTTTTTTCAATTTGGGGAACTATTATTGAATCGGAAGCCCAGACAAAAAACGACTCAAAATTTTAGGAAAGGCTTATATGCATGGATTGTTATCCTTCGATTTCAGAGATAATGATAATCTTCTTTCGCTTTTTTTAAGATTTGTGAGTCCTTACCTTACAATTAAATAATATACATATAATATACATAATTACTTCCAACGAAAATTGTCCAGTCTAATCTGATAGATACGGAAATCGCCCTTTGTTTTTTATTCTGATTTGATCTTTCATTTCGGGATTCCGGATGAAAGACTAACAACCTAAATATTCCCTCCATCTACAGGGAAAAAGACTGTGTATAGACTTAAGCAATGACTATTCATGATTCCATAATGGAATCAATTACATACCAGTTCCAAACTAGAGAAATGTTATGGTAAAACTTCGTTTGAAACGATGTGGTAGAAAGCAACGTGCGACTTGAAGGACATGATCCGCTGTGGATTTGCATCCACCATTTTTTTTTTTATTTTATATGAATGGGCTCTTGGCTCGACATTCTTTCTTCTGTTCTATTATAATCTCACCTTTTGGTGGGTGCTAATGTAACTAGGACAGGATGGAGCTCGAGTAAAAGGATTTCTTCATTTCTCAGGGGCAAGTATCTAGGGTTAATACCAATTAATAAGTTGGAAAAAACTTCGTAAGTAATTTTTGATATAGAAATCGAAAGGATCTGATTCGAGCAATTTAAAAATACAAAAAAAGCAAGGGGAAATTTTGTTGGAATTGGGAAAACTCTTTCCATCAAAAGTGTATCCCGTAGGAATCAATTGTTCGTATGATTCTTTGATAGAAAAAAAGGGGTGTGTTGCTGCCCTTTTTTTTTTTTCAAAATTGAAAACTAAACAAACTTTAAAGATCACCGAAGTAATGTCTAAACCCAATGATTTAAAGCAAAGAGAAAGGATCCTGGAACAAGGAAATACCATTTTCAATTGTCTCAACAATTCGATCAGAATGAAAAATCAAAAAAATCGATTCGATTCGAAACGAGACAACCAAAAAAGGAAAGTGGCTTGAGACCGCTCAAAAAAGGAAATTTTCGTTTGGGCTTTGAAACTTATCCAACTTGAGTTATGAGAGTACAGATGCTTTTCTTTTTTATAAAAAAAAGAAGGACTTAAATCTCTAATTGATTTGATTATTTTATAGAGCTATTTTCAATTCTAATTTTATACATAGACATAACTATCACTTATAACCATTTTTTTCTCGAGCCGTACGAGGAGAAAACTTCTTATACGTTTCTAGGGGGGATATTCTTCATCTATATCTATCCCAATGAGCCGTTTATCGAATCGTTGCAATTGATGGTCGGTCCCGAAGAGAAGGAAGAGATCTTCGGAAAGTGGGTTTTTATGATCCGATAAATAATCAAACCCATTTAAATGTTCCTGCTATTCTATATTTCCTTGACAAGGGCGCCCAACCTACAGGAACCGTTCATGATATTTCAAAGAAAGCGGGGGTTTTTACAGAACTTAGTCTTAATAAAATGTAAGGAATAGAACAAAAAAAGAGGGTGTGGAGGAGTCTTATATAGTTTTGTAGAATTTTTTATTTACTATCCCCCCCCCTTTTGTTCTATTCATACCTTTTTCTTTTCGTTTTTTTTTTCAAGTATTTATCTAAAAAAAGTATTCCTAAAGTTTTTTCTTTATCTAATTCTTTAGATATTCTTTATTAATTAAAGATTAATTTCGATATTTATTATACCTTTTTATTAATATCTAAAATTTTATTTGTTGTTTTTATTTTGCTTTCATATTTAATTTAATAAATAAACAATTCACTCTTTTTGTTTTCCTCATTCTATTTTTTTTTTGAGTATTTTCGCAATCTTGATATTCAATGTCATGTTGACAATAGTGTATTGAACAAATATAATTTGATCGTGGAGAAACGGACTCATTTATCTCCGTCCTATAGGTTTTTTTTTTCTTTTTATGTTCAGACTTTTTATGTTCAGAATAAATTAGAAATTTTTTTTTTCGAGTTATTGCCAGTTTAATATTGTGATTCCGTTGTGAAATTAGATTTCGTTTATTTCTTTTTATTCCGATTCTATCTACCCATTCGAATTCTTTGGGTTGCTAACTCAATGGTAGAGTACTCGGCTTTTAAGTACGGCTAGCATCTTTTACACATTTCTATGAAGCAAAGATTCGTCCAAATCTTCGGGAGAGTTTGTAAGACTACGACTGATCCTGAAAGGAATGAATGGAAAAAACAGCATGTCGTATCAATGGATAATTATGAGAATATTTTATTCTTTTTCAATCGATACAAAACCAAGTTTGAATTCTTGGCGCAGAACAAAAGAAATTGAATTCAAAGTTGGGTTGAGTGAATAAATGGATAGAGCCCTAGGGTTCCAATTAGAGGGAAACAAAAAGTAACGAGCTTCGTTTCTTAATTTGAATGATTATCCGATCTAATTAAACGTTAAAAAGATATTAGTTCCTACGCGGGGAAAGGTTTTCCCATGAGTGAATTATCGATTTATTTAATGAGTCCTAAGTATTCGTGAATCCCTATTATGGGTTGTAGATGAATGTGTAGAAGAAGTAGTATATTGATAAAGAAAGATAGTTGTTTTTTTTCCAAATCAAAAGAGCGGTTGGAGTGCAAAAATAAAGGATTTCTAACCACTTTGTTATAGTATAACAAACATAAACCAATTAAATTAACTGCAAATGAGAGGATAGAGAATCCGTTGATGAGTCGACCCGTTTTCAAGGTATCTACTTTGTTTTATTACAATACTTTGTTTTCACCGTATCGCACTATGTATCGTTTGATTGCCCACTAACCTCCTTACCGTTATTTTTAATCGAATTTCAAATGAAGGAATTTCAAGTCTATTTAGAACTAGATAGATCTCAACAACACGACTTGCTATACCCGCTTCTTTTTCGGGAGTATATTTATGTACTTGCTCATGATCATGGTTTAAATAGCTCGACGATTTCATTGGAAAGTGGGGGTTATGACAATAAATCTAGTTCACTGAGTGTGAAACGGTTAATTACGCGAATGTATCAACCGATTAATTTGAGTATTGCTACTAATGAGTCTAACCAAAATCCAATTTTTTGGTACAACAATAAGTTGGATTCTCAAATTATATCAGAGGGGTTTGCTGTTGTGGTGGAAATTCCATTTTCCCTACGGTTGGTAGCTTTTTTCGAAGGGAAAGAAATTGAAAAATCTCAGAATTTTCAATCAATTCATTCAATATTTCCTTTTTTCGAGGACAAGTTGTTACATTTAAATTATGTGTTAGATGTACTACTACCGCACCCCATTTGTCCCGAAATCTTGATTCAACTCCTTCGATACTGGGTAAAGGATGCCTCTTCGTTCTATTTATTACGGTTCTTTCTCCACGAGTATTTTAATGCGAATAGTCTTATTACTCCAAAGAACTCTATTTCTGTTTTTTTTAAAAGTAATCCAAGATTGTTATTGTTTCTATATAATTCTCATGTATATGAATATGAATCCATTCTCTTTTTTCTCTGTAACCAATCCTCTCATTTACGATCAACATCCTCTCGAGTCCTCGTTGAGCGAATGTATTTCTATGGAAAAGTCGAACATCTTGTTGAAGTCTTTGCTAAAGATTTTCAGGACATCTTATGGTTGTTCAAGGATTCTTTCATCCATTATGTTAGATATCAAGGAAAATCCATTCTGGCTTTAAAGGATACGCCTCTTCTGATGAATAAATGGAAATATTACCTTGCCCGTTTATGGCAATGGCATTTTTACGTGTCGTCTCAACCAGGAAAGGTTCATCTAAACCACTTAGCCAAGTACTCTGTCAACTTTCTGGGCTATCTTTCCGGTGTGCCATTCAATTCTTTGGTGGTACGGAGTCAGATGCTAGAAAATTCATTTCTAATAGGAAATTATATGAAGAAGGTCGATATGACCGTTCCAATTATTTATCTGATTGGATCTTTGACTAAGGCGCGTTTTTGTACTGCATTAGGGCATCCCATTAGTAAGTCGACCTGGGCCGGTTTCTC